CCTCTCCTAGAATTATTTGTTCCCCTCATTTTCCCTGCAATTTCTCGCTTACTTATGTCTAGTATCTAGCCATCAAAAACTCTTGATATTGATGCATTTTCGGACATTTAAATCTTCGAATAGTAAGATAGTCGCACCGCCAGTCTTCTTCACAATCTACATACTAGGATTAGGAATACGGTCTTTTTAGCATTTCATTTTTTTCAGCGCTAAGGGATAAAATGAGTTTGAGTCTTTTTACTAACTTGATGTTGAAAAATTAGCGAGTCTAGAAATTCATTTCGGACAATTGAACCTTCTCGAACTGCTTCTTTTTAAGAACCAAAAAGATTTGTGCCAAAATAACAGCGGCGAAGAAGAGCAACAGGCCTCGGACACGGAATAGATCTTGAAGTACAATTTCTGCATCTCCTTGACCAAATCCGCCCACATTAGGGTTACTCGTCAACGGTTGATCCAATTTGATAGATTCGCCTTCTGAAACGAGAAGTTCCGGCCCTGGGGGGATAATATCAACCACTAGACGTCCATCCGATGCATCCGTTATGGATACTTCGTATCCCCCCTTTTCTTTTCGTATGATTTTACTTACTATACCGGCTGCTGTAGCATTATAAACTGTATTGTTACTCTTGCTCCCGTCGGGATAAATCTGACCTCTTCCCCTGTTTCCGCCGACATATATAGGATATTTTAAGAAGTGACTCTCTTTCTTAGTAGCGGGGTCTGGAGAAAGAATAGGAAAGGTGATTTCACTATAGTTCTGACCGGAAACAGGGCCTATGACAAGAATATTTTTTTTATTGGGGCGATAGCTCTGAAAAGACAGATTGCCTACCTTTTCTTTCATCTCGGGGGAAATACGATTGGGAGGGGCTAATTCAAACCCCTCCGGTAAAATAAGAACAGCCCCGACATTCAAAGTGCCCTTTTTACCATTAGCAAGAACTTGTTTCAGTTGCATATCATAAGGAATTCGAACAACTGCCTCAAATACAGTATCGGGAAGTACCGCTTGTGGAACCTCAATATCCACAGGCTTATTAGCTAAATGACAATTGGCGCATACAATACGCCCGGTCGCTTCGCGCGGATTTTCATAACCCTGCTGGGCAAAAATGGGATAGGCACTTGAAATAGATGTCCGAGTTAGCATATATAGCACGAGGGATACGGAAATGGATCGAGTAATCCGTTCCTTTAGCCAAGAAAAAGTATTTCTAGTTTGCATGGTCCAATCATTGATACGGAAAATTTCTACAATAAATTGAGTAGGTTACTAATCGAGTTTCCTATCCACGATTCTGCTATTGACTGGAATATTGTTATGGGAATAAAATATAGGATCAATCCCCCGGGTTCATCGAAATGGAAAAAGTAAGGACGATTTGCAATGCTTTCCTTATGTACAACTACAAAGTAAAAAACATTCGACTTCGATGAATTTCATATTCATAGATCATTTTTCACTTATTGAATGATAAATCACTACAAGTGACGGAGATAGACGATTTAAATAATAGAAAACCCAATATTTAAAAATGCTATCGAGAATGACTGGAAGAATACAAACAAGACAAGATATAATTTGATCATTATGAACAAATCCAAAATCTTTGTAGACAGAGCTAATTAGTAGTTCCCAACCACGGGTCGAATGAAATCCGAGACATAAATCGGCTAATAAAAGAATAGAAAGCGCTTTTGTTGTGTCACTTAAGTTATATAGGAATTCCTGAGTCCACGAGTTAAGAATCCCAAGTTCTTTATTACCCAAAATAGAATAACCACTTAGAATAAGGAAAGAGATTAAATTTGTCGATAAGTACAAAATCGTATGAATACGATCCTCGTTGTGCATCTTGATTAATTGGATTGTTTCGTTCTGGATTCCTAGACGAAGGTTTTGGAGAGGTGTTTCCGCGTATTCCTTGATCATTTCGTCCAAGAGGATCATTTCGTCCAAGAGGAGCAGTTCGTCTAATTCTATGAATTTTTCGAGAATACTCTTTTCTTCAATCTCGTTCAAAAAAGTTTCGGATTGCGCAGTATTCCACCAATTAGTAACCCAAGATTCTAGACTTTTATTAAATAAGAGACAAATAGACCGGGGCAAAAAGACGATAGATGCAAGATATAAAAGAGGAGTGAATGCTTTCGTTTTTGCCATTTTTTCATCTATGAATTGTTAATGAACCCCTTCAGTCGTCGACTCGAAGCCCTCTACTATTTCGCTTACACACGAGTTCTATTCCAAGGTATCGAACCTTGGAATCTATTCAATCTTTTTCAATCTTTTTCTTTGTGCGTTAGGCCTTAGTTCTTGAATCGAGAAAGAGTACAGAAATTGACTTAAGAAGCTACTTTGAATTCGAATGAATAATGAATAAAGAATCCAAAAAATTTTCTTTTTCGATATATCAACTCAATTGGGTAAAAGTATCTCCCTTCGAGGCGTACCTGAAAGAACAACTTTAAGGAATGAATATGATTCATATTTTGAGACAAAAGAACTCCCTTTCTATTATTCTAGAAAAATTTGAATATTTTGAAAAATTTCACTGACTCTCAGGCGTCAGGGAGCTAATAATTGAGGGAAGTTTCTGAAGAATCTTGTGATGATCAAAAATGAGTAGCAAACCAAAGCAGGAATTGGCTAGTTATTCTTAATCGTTATAAGGAATCCAATTGTTTGGACAGTAAGGAGCACAAAAACAGAGAAATTAAGGCGTGTCGATTGAAAAAAACTTTACATATGATCTATCTGAATCTAAAGTTTCAATTTCACCAAGTCTGGATTTTTCTATTTTGATTTATAGATATTGGACTTAAAATAGAAACTGGGAAAGTTTTTTTCTAAAGGGTTGAGTATGCGAGAAATCTATTATTTCAATTTGTTACTTCTTGTTATTATTGAATTGAATTGTGTAGATTTACATACCTATAAAAGACCCCAAAACAAAAAGCGTTTTGTTTTCTACTTCTCCCTTATACGCCTACTTTAGCTCAAATCCATGTTCAGAATAAACCTCAGTCTAGTTATGTTATAGAAATTCGTGATAGAAACAGAGGATTCGCGAGTTTTTCCCCTCCTGCTGAGAAATTTTCTCACAGTTCTCAAAAGACTTCAATGGGTACACGCAAGAAATAGGCCAATTTCGCAGCTTTTTGTTCAATTTCCCACGCAGTCAAATTCTCATCAGTACGAGTCAATGGAAGGGCTCCCTGTCCTCGGATATCCATATAAAGGACACGACGAGCATAAAGACCCTCTTTAACTTCTATTCGGACGGACTGAATATCTTTTATAAGGAATCGGAGAAAGATACGCCGATTTTTCCCGGGAAATCCCCAACGAAAGATACACACGATTCCTTCTTTTCGATCGAATCGATCATAACCACTACCTACATTCCAAGAAATTGTGCACCACAAATAGGAGCTAATAAAAAGACCCGCGATCCCATAGAAAGACATCACAATCCCTTGTGGAAAAAAAACAATTTGCTGAAACGGAAATAAAGATATCCAAGTTCTACCAAGATAACTGGAAGTTCCAACCAACAAGAATCCTAATGAACCTAAAAAAAGGATAACAGTCCAGCAGAAATTACTTGTTTTTCGAGATCCCGTTATAGGTTCTATCCATATATGTTCTGATCGACAACTCATACTTGATCCGGTTTCAGTTTCTTGGAATTGAGAGAATATCCCAAATGAATTTGACTTTAGTCTTTCTGTTTCCGAAGTAACTCTCATCAACTAGCACGAGTTTGATAGGAACTTTTAAGAGTAATTCATTAAATTGATTAGATCTAAACTAATAACATATCCTTACTAATAACATATCCTTCGTACGACCCCACTAAAGATATCCACATACTCCATTTACCCATATATCATGGTTCTGCAGATATAAGAGTTTTTCGACGAAAGCTACTTATACCATCTTTCACTAATACCGGCGTTATTATAGAAGTCTAAAACCAAACGAATGAGATTTTATCTCATCGGTTCTAAACAATCTTGTTTTTTTGAACATAAAGAAATAAAGACGCCATTGTGATTGCCGGAAATACTAGGCCTACTAAAGGTACCAAAACAGAGGGAAAGTTAAGAATTGTCATAGAATGTGTACCTCAATTTACTATATTGTACCTCTTATTATTATTTAATCGATATTCTATTATACTAAAATATCGATTAAATAATAAATAGAGTTCTGCAAGTCCGTGTTCTTAATCGGACTCTGAATTTTCCTCTTTTTCGAGTTGTCGTAAACGTTCGAGAGCACCCGTCCAATATCCAAGCTTCGCAGTATATCCGAACTCGTCCGTGTTTTCTTGGTGGAAAGCCTCGATCGATCGGCAGGCAACGGCAATTTTTGCCGTTTGCCAAGCCATCGGAGTTTTTGAAATTCTTTGTAAATTTCGATCGATTAAGTTGATGCCTTCTACTTGGGCAAGGTCAAAGACGTCTGCAAAACCCCCCACGGACAGCTGAACAGCTTCGTCACACCTATTCACAAGATACATAAGAGCCATTTTATCAAAAAAATTCCGTGTTTGAGGACCTCTCGTCAAAAGATGCATAAATGCACGTGAAATTGTGTCAAACAAGGAAGTTGTTTCAAGACCCCTGTTAACAAGATAGGCACGTGCAAGTCTGTCAAACAAGGAATTTGTTTTCAACCCTTTGTTTAACAGATACGTAAGTGCCAGCCTGTCAAACAAGGAATTTGTTTTCAACCCTTTGTTTAACAGATACGTAAGTGCGATTCGGTGACTCAAAGAATTTGTTTCACGACCCCAGGTTAAAAGATACCTAAGGGCAAGTCGGGCAACGAAAGAATGAAGTTTCCTATTCAAAAAAAAACGGAATACTTCGCGGTCTAATGGGTAATTGGTAAAGTTCATTACGGCTTCCTCCCTTGTTTTTTTTTCTAAGATATTTTTCTAAGATATGGAATAAAATAACATAGAAATGGATTGCACTGCAAT